TGATTTCTTTAGTATTTCATAAAAATTGAAATAAAAAAAAAAAAAAAGAAAACTAAAAAAAAGTAACTACTAATATATTATTTATTATATATTTTAATATATATATAGAAACCGTAATATATATGTAAAGTAAGACTAGGAATTTTTAACGAATGGAATCAAGAAGGACAAGATTGACACAAGAAAAGGATTTTTAGACATCCTTTTCTTGTGTCGAAGACTAGGAAGACAAATAATACGCCCTATACATACTCCCTAAAATTTTTTGTTTCGCCCATTTATGGTTCCCTTTTTTTCTGCGCTTGCTTTCCTTATCTTATTTTAGTATCTAGTCGTTTTTTCTATTAGAATAGAAAAAACTCTTGATTATTAATACATTCTATCAATTTCACTTGGTCAATAACAACAGAGTTACATCACACCCCTTCCTAAAAATGAAAAGGGGATAAAGTGAATTCTTCTCAATATACATACTAGGATTAGGACTATGATACAACAAATTCCTGACATCTAGTAGAAAAGAAATAGAAAATCTCAAGAGGGGCAAAAGCCTTTTCAGAATTTTTTTGACTAGACCGAATTGGGAACAAGAATTTGTTTGGTTCTTTTTTACGAATTTGAGAAAGCTAAATAGATCAATCTAAAAATTCATTTCGGACAATTGAACCTTCTCAAACTGTTTCTTTTTAAGAACCAAAAAGATTTGTGCCAAAACAACAGATCCTAAGAAGAACAAAAGGCCTTGGACACGTAATGGATCTTGAAGTACTATTTCCGTATCCCCCTGACCAAATCCACCCACATTAGGATTACTCGTTAATGGTTGATCGAGTTTAATGGATTCGCCCTCTGAAACAAGAAGTTCTAGGCCTCGAGGGATAATATCAATCACTTGGCGTCCATTCGATGCATCCGCTATGGTTATTTCGTATCCCCCTTTTTCTTTTCGTAAAATTTTGCTTATTATCCCTCCTGCCGTAGCATTATAAACTGTATTGTTACTTTTGCTACCGTCAGGATAAATCTGACCCCTTCCCCTGTTCCCGCCTACGTATATAGGATATTTTAAGAAGTGAACATCTTTATTAGTAGCAGGGTCTGGGGCAAGAATAGGAAAGGTTATTTCACTATATTTTTGACCAGGAACCGGACCTATGACAAGAATATTTTTTTTATTGGGGCGATAATTCTGAAAAGACAGATTGCCTATCTTTTCTTTCATCTCGGGTGAAATGCGATCGGGGGGGGCTAATTCAAACCCCTCCGGTAAAATAAGAACAGCTCCCACATTCAAAGCTCCTTTTTTACCATTAGCTAGAACTTGTTTCAGTTGCATATCATAAGGAATTTTAACCACAGCTTCAAATACAGTATCGGGAAGTACCGCTTGTGGAACCTCAATATCCACGGGCTTATTAGCTAAATGGCAATTGGCACATACAATACGTCCTGTTGCCTCTCGTGGATTTTCATAATTCTGCTGGGCAAAAATCGGATATGCATTTGAAATGGATGACCACGTGATTATATATATCATGAGTGAGACAGATATGGAGCGAGTAATCTCTTCCCTTATCCAAGTCCAAGAAAAGGTATTTCTAGTTTGCATGGTCCAATCATTTATCCCGAAAATTTCTACAATAAAGTTAGGTAGGTCGATAATATACTTCCCTAGCCACAATTCTGCTATTTACATTTACTGAAAAATAAAAAAGTTTTGTTGAAATATACAAGGAATCCCTCATGGGTAAAAAGAGTAAAGTAAATACGACTTTTCATACTTTGGTTATGATATATAAGGTAAGAAAGAGTAGAATTATATTAGTGAATTATTTTTTAGTCATTTATTGCATGATAAATCACTACAAGTGAAGGAGATACACGATTTAAATAACGAAAGATCCAATATTTAAAAATTGTATCAAGAATGACTGGAAAGGTAGAAACTAGACCAGATAAAATTTGCTCATAATGAGCAAACCCAAAATCTTTGTAAATATAACCAATCATGAGTTCCCAACCGTGAGGCGAATGGAATCCGATACATAAATCAGTTAATAAAAGAATCAAAAAAGCTTTAATTGTATCACTTAAATTATATAGGAATTCTTGAACCCAAGAGTTCAGAATAAAAAGCTTTTCCTTACCCCAAAAAGAATAACTACTTAGAATAACGAAAGAGATTAGATTTGTCGAGAAGTTAAAAATTGTATGGATACGATACTCATTGTGTATCTTGATGAATTGGATCGTTTCTTTGTGGATTTCTAGACGAAATTTTTGTAAATCGGTTTCGGGGTATTCCTTTATCATTTCATCCAGCTGGAATAGTTCCTCTAATTGTATGAATTTTTCTAGAAGACTCTTTTCTTGAATCTCATTCAAAAAAGTTTCGCATTGTCTAGTATTCCACCAATTAGTAATCCAAGTTTTCAAACTTTTATTACAGCAGAGAGAGATCCACCAGGGAAAAAAGACTATAGATGTAAAATATAAAAAAGGAATGAATGCTTTCTTTTTTGCCATTTTTAATCTGTGAATTGTTAATGAACCTACCTGATTCTATTAGATCTAATATTTCTATCGAGCATGAGTTTCTATTCTAATTCGAATAGAATGTGTTGAGCCTATGAATCCATTTTCTCTTTTTCTTTTGATTCAATACTTAGTCTTTGTTTTGAATCTATAAAGAATACAGAAATAGACTCAGAATAAACTTTCAATTTGAATCAAGAAAAAAATGGGGTTTCCAGGATGTTATTCCCCCCCTTTTCGATCAATACTAAAAAAACTGTTTGAAATCACAAATAGTATTCTATTTTCGAGACGAAGAAACTCCTTTTCTATCAAATATGTCAAAAAACGAGCATAAAAGAATAGATGAATGTTCAATTGACAAAAAAAGCAAAAAAAAATCAAGTATAGATAATTTCCAAGATAAGATTGATCGATATCTAACGTTTAAGGTATCAATTCAAAATATTGAAAAAAAAAAAGAAAGAAATTCTTGAGTTTTTTCTTCCTGCTGCGAAAGCTTTTAGTCTTTTAATTCATTCATTTCAAAATACTTCAATTGGTACACGCAAGAAGTAAGCCAATTCAGCAGCTTTTTGCTCAATTTCTCGTGTAGTAAAATTCTCATCAGTACGAATTAAAGGAATAGCCCCTTGACCTCGAATTTCCATATAAAGGACACGCCGAGCAGAAATACCCTCTTTAACTTCTATTCTGATGGACTGAATATCTTTCATAAAGAATCGTAAAAAGATGCGACGACTTTTTCCAGGAAATCCCCAACGAAAAATACGCACTATTCCTTCTTTTCGATCGAAAAGATCATAACCGCTACCCACATTCCACAAAATAGTGCACCACAAATAGCAACTAATAAAGAGACCTGCGATCCCATAGAAAGACATCACAATCCCTTGTGGAAAAAAAAGGATTTGCTGAGACGGAAATAACGATATCACATTTCTACCAAGATAACTGGAAGTTCCAACCAAGAAGAATCCTAATGAACCTAAAAAGAGGATAAAGGCCCAGAAGAAATTACTTGTTTTTCGAGACCCCGTTCTAAATTCTATCCATATAGATTCTGATCGCCAACTCATATATATTAGATCCAGTTATACAATTTTTTGGAATTGAGAAAATATGACTTTCCTTTTTTTGTTTTCAAAGTAACGCTAATGAACTAGTACTATTTTGTTGTGAACCTTTACCTTAGGAGTAATTCATAGAATTTGTTATATTTAAAAAAATAACATCTCCTTTCTTTATATGATCCCCTATGTCTATATACATACAAATAAATAAATTGACTTCAATTTCATACATCGGCCCGATGATGATCTTTTTTTTTTTCAAAATATCGAAAATGGAGTTACCCATATAATATGTTTACACATGCATAAGAGCTTTTTTTATTTATGTTTGTAGGAACCTATGTGTTATACAGTATTCGACCAAATCGGTCTTATCGAATCGAAGTTTTGAAAATAAAAAAAGGGGTGATAAGATTAGGTCTCATCCGATCTAAAAAATCTTATTTTTTTGAATATGAAGAAATAAAGAAGCCATCGCAATTGCCGGAAAGACTAGGCCTACTAAAGGCACAAAAATAGAGGGTAAGTTATTGAAAGTTGTCATAAAATGGGTACCTCAATTTAATATTTGTACCTGTTATTGTTATATTCTTAATTCTAAGGATATCTTAGAATATCTTGTATTTGTATTATTTCTATTATATATATAATATAATTATACTAAATATGTTTAAGTAAATATATATCTAATACTAATATAGAACCTAATAGAAATAGAATCAAAAAATAGGTACAAGAAACGCCAAACTAAATAAATCGACTTATTCATCTTTCAAAATCAAATATATGTATCATAATCCCTGTGTTAGATTTCTTATTCTTTTTGTTATTTTTGTCTTCTATTCTATCTAATAGTAATTAATAAAGAAAAAATTTTTATTCCATTACAAATTTCTACAAAATTGACTAGGATCCGATCCAACAACCGGGAATTTTCGGGAAATGCAAAAAGATCGAAGACTCTCTATAGATCGGTATATATCTATATTTGATGAATTATCTAGACATATGCAAACAAGAGAGGAAAATGAACTTTGTTTTATTTGTCTGGTCTAATTTGAACTTCCCGAAAGCAAGAATTCACTTTTTCTCTTGTTGATAGAGGTTGACTGAGTAGTAAACAAGAATATCGATAAAAAAAGGATTCGAAAGAAAAATGAATTTTTCCGGGTTTTCTTTTAATTCTCATAAACTAACTGTTCTATTTGATTTCATTTTTGTTCAAAGGAAAAAAAGTATGCAGCTGAAATAATTCAGTCAGAACACCTTTTAAAGGATTACGTGGTACAATTGCATCCAATAAGCCCTTACGTAATAAAGATTCAGCCGCTTGTGAACCTTCAGGCACGGCTTTTTTCAATGTTTGTTCAATTACTCTTTTACCCGCAAATG